ATGTGCAATATTGTAATAATATAATATACACATCTTACGCAAGGGGAAAGGCTTCTCGATAGTTTCCTGTTTCCGGGGGGTTTACAGGAGTGTTAGATATCTTAGGAGGTCTGGGGGGGTAGGGGGGGTTTAAAACGCGTACGAACGGGGGGTTTGACAGATATCTTAGGAGTAATAACAAGCACTTTATGCTCTTGATATCAGTTATGCAATTCTTAAAAGAATATCTTTTAACATGAATAGTTTTTACCCGCGTGCAGAGGGCATGTTCAACCTTAATTTAATATTTCTGTGTGCACTGTGAGATGCCAGGTGAAAGGAAAGGAAAAAAAGAGAACCAGCTGCCCATTAGAGTGAACGCCCGGCTTGGTGGGTAACGAGGAGTATGTATTACCACCATTAACTTATGCAAGCGTCAATGAAAGTATGAGGGATTATCAAGTAATGGCCCTGAAGTAGGAACCAGATGCCAGGAATAATTCACTGTGAGAAACCCCCACAATAGTTGTCCCTCACCTTCAAGAACCGTGATCATTAAGGAATCAACTGATGGTAGGTTCTTACTACATTAAGATGGTTTATTCGACGGGATGTTGGGTACTTGGTATATCTCAACCTTATGGAGATATGTGTTCGGTCTTAAATGTATAGTTCTAATACTTATTCATATTTTTTAAAATCTTAAATCTTTGTCTTATGAATATTATATGGACGATTGTTGATGGGTGAATGTCCTTATATATCTGTCATTATCTCTTATGTAATGTGGTAAATCATATGAAATAGGTTAATATCAATATATGGTGTAATTACATATATGTACGAAGCACATTTTGTTGGCAGTGCTCGGCAAAGAATAGTTTAGTTTAGAGCGCTAGCTTTGGGAGTTAGAGGCAGGGGTTAAAATCCCTTTTCTTTGAGCCGTAGGAAGGATTTTAACCCTCGGCGTCCGGTTTACAAGACCGGCGCTCTGACACTGAGCTACTGCGGCGTTATCATTCAAGTATTTTGTTCTCTAGCCACCCGGCAGCGGGCATTAGGGCGAGGAAGATGGAAAAGTATAAGAGGGATGCGATTTGGCCGATGATAATAAACGGGTGTTCGACAGGTATACCTCCGATTCAGGTGAGGATGGCCACGTCTGCGACTAAAAGTCAGAATAAGAATTGGGTTAGGGGGCGAAAGGTTAGGGCTCGCTGTTTAGAGGTGTGTAGGATTGGGACGAGCATTAAGATGAGGATTGAGGAGAGCAGGGCGATGACCCCTCCAAGCTTATTTGGGATTGATCGAAGAATAGCGTAGGCAAATAGGAAGTACCATTCGGGTTTAATATGTGGGGGTGTAACTAGGGGGTTGGCGGGGGTGAAGTTGTCTGGGTCGCCCAGGAGATTGGGGAGGAAGAGGGCTAGGGTGATTAAAGCAATAAGGAGAATGGCGAAACCTAAGAGGTCTTTATAAGAGAAGTACGGATGGAAAGAGATTTTATCTGCGTCTGAGTTTAGTCCCGTTGGGTTAGTTGAGCCGGTTTCATGTAGAAAAATAAGGTGAATTATAGTTATGGCTGCAATGACGAAGGGGAAGAGAAAGTGGAAGGCGAAAAATCGAGTTAGGGTGGCGTTGTCCACTGAGAAGCCCCCTCAGATTCATTGTACAAGAGAGTTACCAATGTATGGTACTGCAGAAAGGAGGTTGGTGATGACGGTAGCCCCTCAGAATGATATTTGTCCTCATGGCAGGACATACCCTACGAATGCAGTTATTATCACGAGGAGAAGGAGAATAACTCCAATGTTTCATGTTTCTTTGTAGAGGTAGGAGCCGTAGTAAAGGCCTCGTCCGATATGAAGATAAATACAGATGAAGAAGAAGGATGCGCCGTTGGCGTGTATGTTTCGGATGAGTCAGCCGTAGTTTACGTCTCGGCAAATGTGGGCAACTGATGAAAAGGCTGTGGCGATGTCAGAGGTGTAATGTATTGCAAGAAATAAGCCTGTAAGAATTTGGGCGGCTAAGCAGAGTCCTAGTAGGGAGCCAAAGTTTCATCAAACGGAAATGTTAGAGGGTGCGGGGAGGTCAATTAGGGCGTCGTTTGCGATTTTTAAGAGGGGGTGAGTTTTTCGGAGATTTGCCATTAAGAGTTTTTGTAGTTGAATAACAACGGTGGCTCTTCGCGCCATTAGTCCTGGTTTGAATCCTGGTAGAAACTATGGCTTATGTAATGCTTTTATTTTTATTTAGTTTAGTGGTAGGGTTGGCAGCAGTAGCATGTAACCCTTCGCCTTATTTTGCGGCTTTAGGGCTTGTAATGGTAGCTGGGTTAGGGTGTGGAGTTTTAGTGGGGCATGGGGGTTCATTTTTGTCCCTAATTTTATTCTTAATTTATTTAGGAGGGATATTGGTCGTGTTTGCATATTCGGCGGCATTGGCTGCTGAGCCTTACCCTGAAAGTTGGGGGAGTTTACCTGTTCTGGGAATAATATTAGTTTATATTGTAGGGGTGTGTGTAGCGGGGTATATGTTTTGAGGAGGATGGGGTGATGGGTTTTGAGTTTCGGCGGATGAGTTTAATGAGTTTTCTGTATTTCGAGCAGATATTGAGGGAGTAGCAATAGTGTATTCTGCGGGAGGAGGTTTATTAATTTTAGGGGCGTGGGTGCTTTTATTAACGTTATTTGTAGTGTTAGAGCTGACACGGGGTTTAGGTCGTGGTGCACTGCGGGCAGTTTAGTATAGAAGAGTGAGGAGGGCAAGTGTGAAGGTGAATAGAAAGAGGGAGAGGTAGGTTTTGATTATTCCTTGTTGGATGTTTCCGGCTGTTGTGATGAGAGGGAGGTTGAGCGAGTGAGTTGCTTTTGGGCCAATTTTTTCTATTCAAGTTTGATCAATCATTTGGGTGGCAATGGTTTGTCCTAAAACAAGGTTAAGTTTTGGGGGGAGTCGATGGATGATTGCGGGGAAGAACCCTAGCATATTGGAGAAGTGGTGGGCAGGTAGGTTTGGGGTAGGTTTGAACTGTTTTGAGGTTAGGGAGGCTAATTCTAAGGCAGCAAGAAGGCCGAGGGCTGTTACGGCAATGGCAGTTGTTTTTAGTAAAAGTGGTATTGATATGATAGGGGTCTTTAATGGGGTTATGTTTGAGGTAATTAGGAGGCCTGCTAGGATGCTGCCTCAGGCTAGTCGCTTGATTGGGTTAATTACTGTGGGGTTGTTCTCATTAATAGGGGGTAAAGGGGAGAATCGTGGGTGGCCTATGGATACAAAGAAGATTACTCGGAGGCTGTAGATTGCTGTAAATGATGTGGCTAGGAGGGTAAGGGTCAGGGCTCAGGCGTTTAGGTAGGATGTGTTGAGGGCTTCAATGATGGCGTCTTTTGAGAAAAAGCCGGCTAAGAAGGGGGTGCCTGTGAGGGCTAGGCTACCAATGGTTAAGCAGGATGATGTAAAGGGGGTGAGGTGGTGTATTCCTCCCATTTTTCGGATATCTTGCTCATCGTTTAGGCTATGAATAATAGAGCCGGAGCAGAGGAAGAGTATTGCTTTAAAAAAAGCGTGGGTGCAAATGTGTAGAAAGGCAAGTTGAGGTTGGTTTAAGCCGATGGTTACTATTATAAGCCCGAGTTGGCTTGAGGTTGAGAAAGCTACGATTTTTTTGATATCATTTTGGGTGAGGGCACAGGTTGCGGTAAATAGGGTGGTAAGGGCGCCTAGGCAGAGGCAAATTGTGAGGGCGGTTTTGTTGTTTTCTAATAGTGGGCTTATGCGAATTAATAGAAAAATACCTGCTACAACTATGGTACTTGAATGTAGTAGGGCGGAGACCGGTGTAGGACCTTCTATGGCCGAAGGCAGTCAGGGGTGGAGGCCGAATTGGGCAGATTTCCCAGTTGCTGCTAGGATAAGGCCTAGGAGGGGAAGGGTGAGGTCGAAGTCTTTAGCGGTGTAAAATACTTGTTGGAGCTCTCAGGAGTTAAGGTTTGTGGCAATTCATGCTATGGCCAAGATTAAGCCAATATCCCCTACCCGGTTGTAAAGGACCGCTTGAAGGGCTGCGGTGTTTGCATCGGTTCGCCCATATCATCAGCCGATAAGTAAGAAGGATATAATTCCTACCCCTTCTCAGCCAATAAATAACTGGAACAGATTGTTTGCTGTAACTAGGATTATTATTGCAATTAGAAAGATTAAGAGATATTTGAAGAAGCGGTTTATGTTAGGGTCGGAGTGTATATATCAGGAGGCGAACTCAAGGATGGATCAGGTCACGTATAGGGCGACCGGTGTAAAAATAATTGAGTAAATGTCAAATTTAAGGCTAATGTTAATGTCAAAGGTTAGGGTGTTTGTTCAGTTCCAGGTGGTAATAATAGTTTCGGCACCTTCGTGAAAAAATAGGAATAGTGGCAACAGGCTGGTGAAAAAGGCTATTTTTACAGCTGTTTTTACTTTATTAAGTGCCCAATCGGGGGAGTGTGGTTGGGGGTGTAAAGTCGTTAGGATTGGGTACGAAAGGAGGAAGAAGATTGTTAGGAGACTAGAGGCTATGATGATTGAGGTGTGGTGCATAGCTACTACTTGGAGTTGCACCAAGAGTTTTTGGTTCCTAAGACCAACGGATGAACTATTATCCTTTAGGAGCATGTTGTTTGAGTGAGCCCTGGAATTTAACCAAGGGGGCAAAGATTAGCAGTCTTTGTTGCGACAGGCCTCTCTCGGTGGRTAAGGGGATTTCAACCTCTATCTTTAGAATCACAATCTAAAATTCTTATTGAACTATACCTACAGCACGTTCAGCCTCAGACTAGTTCAGGTTTAATAATTAAGAGGAGAAGGGGGAGGATGTGGAGTGCTATAAGTAGGTGTTCTCGGGAGTGGGTGGGTTCTAAAGCATTTATGTGATGAGGGAGAGGCCCCCGCTGTGTTATTAGGAATATGTAGAGTGAGTAACCGGCGGTAATAAGTGTGCCTGTTCCTGTAAGGGCAATTGTTCATCATGATCAGTTGAATATAGATGTAATGACTAGTAGTTCTGCTATAAGGTTTGGGAAGGGGGGAAGGGCTAGGTTTGCGAGGCTAGCAATAAACCATCAGGCGGTTATTAACGGGAGGACTAATTGAAGGCCTCGGGCCAGGAGTAAAGTACGGCTGTGGGTCCGTTCGTAGTTTGTGTTGGCTAGACAGAATAGGGCAGAAGAGGTTAGGCCGTGAGCAATTATGAGGATTAGGGCCCCAGTAAAACCTCAAGGGGTTTGAATAAGGATCCCGGCTGCTACAAGGCCTATGTGACTAACAGAAGAGTAGGCGATTAGTGATTTGAGGTCAGTTTGTCGAAGGCAGATTGAGCCTGTTATAATGATTCCTCAGAGAGCAAGGATAATGAAGGGATAGCTCAGTTCTTTGGTTAGGGGTTCTAGTATAATTATTATACGTATTATACCATAGCCGCCTAGTTTTAGGAGAACTGCGGCAAGGACTATGGAGCCGGCAATAGGGGCCTCAACGTGGGCTTTTGGAAGTCAAAGGTGTGCTCCATAAAGAGGTATTTTGACTAAAAAGGCTAGTAAACAGCCAGCTCATCAGATCTTATCTGCGAAAGAGGTTATTTGTATTGAAGGGGTAAATTGGAGTGTAAGCAGGGAAAGAGTTCCAGAGCTGTTTTGTATAAGAAGGAGAGCGACAAGAAGTGGTAAAGAGCCCGCTAGGGTGTAAAATAAAAAGTAAGTCCCTGCATTCAGACGTTCTGTTTGGTTGCCTCAACGGGTAATAATAATTAAAGTAGGAATAAGGGTTGCTTCAAATATAATGTAAAATATAAGTATTTCGGTTGCGCCGAAAGCTAAAATTAAAAAAATTTGTAGGGATGTGAGAAGGGTAATATACATTCGTTGGCGGTTAATGGGCTCAGAGGAGGTATGATGTTGGCTTGCAAGGATCATTAGGGGGAGGAGTCAGCAGGTTAGGGCAAGCAGTGGGGTTGAGAGAGGGTCTGTCGCTATGTATGGGTTTAAGAAGGATCAGCCTGTTTCTATTGTTGATTTTAGTCAGGTGAGACTAGTAAATGAGATTACAAGGCTATAAATTAGGGCTGTAGATCAAAGTTGTTTGGCGGGGGCGATTCAAGTGGTGGGGATAAGTATAATGGTTGGAATAAGGATTTTTAGCATTGTAAGAGGTTTAGGCTTTGAAGTCGATCAGTTCCGTGGGTTCGCGCAGTGGCAACTAAGAGGGCAAGACCAGCACTTGCTTCACAGGCTGAGAATGCTAGTAAGAGTATAGGTGAAGCTGAAAAGCTGATTGAGTTAAGTTGTAGGGTTCAGAGAGATAGGGCAATGAACAGGGATAGCATCATTCCTTCTAAGCAGAGGAGGGCGGAAAGGAGATGTGTTCGATGAAATGCTAGGCCTGCCAGTCCTAGTATAAATATTGAAGAAAAAACAAAATGGGTGGGGGTCATTAGGTGGTTATGGACTTGAACCATAAGTTCTTGAGCCGAAATCAAGGGTTTTTCTTAGACTAACAACCTATTCTGCTCATTCAAGGCCTCCTTGAATTCACTCATAGACTAGGCCTAGGGTAAGAAGGGCGAGAACAGCGAAGGCTCATGAAAATGTCGTTAGTGGGGAGGAGAGTTGATCGCCTCATGGCAGAGGTAGTAGTAGTGCGATTTCTAGGTCAAAAAGGAGAAAGAGGATGGCGACAAGGAAAAATCGAAGTGAGAAGGGCAGACGGGCTGACCCGAGGGGGTCAAAGCCGCATTCGTATGGTGAGAGTTTTTCATGGTCTGGGGTTATTTGTGGGAGCCAGAACGAGACTATAGCTAGAATAGAGGAGAGTATAATGGAGATAACAATTGTTGTTATGACCAAGTTCATTATCTTTCCTTGGAGTTTAACCAAGACCAGGTGATTGGAAGTCACATGTACTAGCTTTCATACTAGAAAGATATGAGCCTCATCAGTAAATAGAGACGTAGAGGAAAAGTCATACAACGTCTACGAAGTGTCAATATCATGCAGCAGCTTCAAAGCCGAAGTGATGTCCTGATGTAAAATGGTATTGGATCTGTCGTAGAAGGCAGATAGCTAAGAAGGAAGAGCCAATAATAACATGTAGTCCGTGAAAACCGGTTGCAACGAAGAATGTGGCACCGTATACACCGTCTGCAATTGTGAATGGGGCTTCGTAGTATTCTATTGCTTGGAGAAGTGTGAAGTAGAAGCCTAGGATAATTGTTAGGGCAAGTGCTTGAATTGCTTCTTTTCGGTTACCAGCTATAATGCTATGGTGGGCTCAGGTTACTGTAACCCCTGAGGCTAGAAGAACGGCTGTGTTAAGAAGAGGGACCTCAAAGGGGTTTAAGGTGGTGATACCTACAGGAGGTCAGTAGCCCCCGAGTTCGGGTGTTGGGGAGAGACTTGAGTGGTAGAAGGCTCAGAAGAATCCTAGGAAGAAGAACACTTCTGAAGTAATAAATAAAATTATTCCGTAACGGAGACCTTTTTGGACGGGGGGCGTATGATGGCCTTGGAATGTACCTTCTCGTACAACGTCTCGTCATCATTGGTATATGGTGAGAAGGAGAAGGATTAATCCAAGGGGAAGTAGTGTTTTGTCGTGAAAGTGTATTCATACTGCTAATCCAGATGTTAGTAAGAAGGCGGCTGCTGCTCCTGTCAGTGGTCATGGGCTGGGGTCTACTATATGGTATGCGTGTGCTTGATGGGCCATTAAACGTTTTCTTGTAGGTAGAGGCTTAAAAGGAGAACGAACACGTAGGCTTGAATTATAGCTACGGCTACCTCTAATAGTGTGAGTAAAAGCAGGAGGATGGCTGTTAATAGAGCTACTGTGGGTATTAAAGGCAGAAGAACGAATGCGGCGGTAGCGATTAGCTGAATTAGGAGATGGCCAGCTGTTAGATTGGCTGTTAGTCGTACTCCTAGGGCAAAGGGGCGGATAAATAGGCTAATTGTTTCGATAATAATTAGAACTGGGATGAGCAGGGTGGGTGTTCCTTCTGGTAAGAGGTGTCCTAGGGCATGTGTTGGCTGGTTTCGTATACCAATAATAACGGTGGCTAACCACAGGGGAACAGCAAACGCTATGTTTAAGGATAGTTGTGTTGTGGGTGTAAAGGTGTAGGGAAGAAGGCCTAGTATGTTGAGTGTGATAAGGAACAACATTATAGAGGTGAGGAGGGCCGCTCAGTTATGTCCTCCTAGGCTTATAGGTTGAAAGATTTGTTGGGCAAAGCGATTAATAAACCATCCTTGAAGGGTTATAAGTCGATTATTTAATCAGCGGACTGTGGGTTTAGGGAAGAGGATCCAAGGGAGGGTAAGGGCTAGGGCAATTAGGGGGATTCCCAAATAGGTGGGGCTTATAAATTGGTCAAAGAAGCTTAGTGTCATGGTCAGGCTCAGGGTTCTGTTTTTGAACTCTCAGTGTTTAAAGGGGCGGGCTCATTGGAGAAAGAATGTGCTAGGACTTTTGGGGGAATAATTGTCAAGAAAACTATTCATGAAAAAATTATAATTAGAAATCAGGGGGAGGGATTAAGCTGTGGCATTTCACTAAGGGTGGTTGGTAGTCACCATCTTTAGCTTAAAGGGCTAACGCTGTTCCTGTTTAGCTTCTTAGTGAGGCGTCTTCAAGTATCAAGGCTGATCAGTTTTCGAAGTGTTCTAGTGGGACTGCTTCAACTACGATAGGCATGAAGCTATGGTTAGCTCCGCAAATCTCTGAACATTGTCCGTAAAAAACTCCTGGTCGTAGAGTAATAAAAGTTGTTTGGTTAAGGCGCCCTGGGACTGCGTCTATTTTTACTCCGAGGCTTGGTACTGCTCAGGAGTGAAGTACGTCTTCAGCTGAGACTAGAACTCGAACTGGGGACTCAACTGGGACAACCATTCGATGGTCGGTGTCCAGAAGGCGGAATTGTCCAGGGGCTAGGTCTTGGGTGGGGATTATATATGAGTCAAAGCTTAGGTCTTCATAGTCGGTATATTCATAACTTCAGTATCATTGGTGGCCCATGGCCTTAATTGTTAGATGTGGGTCATTAATTTCATCTATGATATAAAGAATCCGGAGGGAGGGCAGTGCAACAAGAACTAGGGTTAAAGCGGGAAGGAATGTTCAAATTACTTCGATTTCGTGTGACTCTAGAATAAGTTTGTCTGTAAGTTTAGTGGTAAGTATGGTTGTAATAATATAAAGTACGAAGGCACTGATTAAAAGTACTACTATTAAGGCGTGRTCRTGGAAGWRAAGAAGTTCTTCTATTATAGGGGAAGCTGCATCTTGRAATCCTRSTTGRGAGGGATGKGCCATTGGTGCAAAACACGCGGGGCTCTAACCCACAAGTCTGCCTTGACAAGGCAGTGTAATTTTCTGTTTTACTAGTGTTTTATTAAGAAAGTGACAGAGTGGTTATGTGGTTGGCTTGAAACCAATTTATGGGGGTTCAATTCCTTCCTTTCTCGGATATGGTGTTATTCGGCTCGAGCTCGAACTTGAACGAATGCTGGCTCTTCAAAGGTATGATGCGGTGGAGGGCAGCCGTGAAGTCATTCTACGTTTGTAGTTGTTAGTTCAACTAGAAGAACCTCTCGTTTAGAAGCGAAGGCTTCTCAAATAATAAATAGGAGGAGAATAACCCCCACTAAAGAAATTATTGAGCCAATGGAGGAGATTGTGTTTCAAAGGGCATAGGCGTCCGGGTAGTCTGAGTAACGTCGAGGCATACCTGCTAGACCAAGGAAGTGTTGTGGAAAGAAGGTAAGATTTACTCCTGTAAACATAATAAAGAAGTGGACTTTACTTCATGTGTCATGAAGGGTATAACCGGAAAATAGGGGGAATCAGTGAGCAAATCCTGCAAGGATTGCAAAGACAGCGCCTATCGAAAGAACGTAGTGGAAATGAGCGACTACGTAGTATGTATCATGAAGGATAATGTCTAGGGATGAGTTAGCTAAGATAATACCTGTTAGACCTCCCACTGTAAATAAGAAAATAAAGCCCAGTGCTCATAGGAGGGGCGTCTCTCATTTTAGGGCCCCGCCATGGATAGTGGCTAATCAGCTAAAGACTTTAACCCCCGTCGGAATGGCAATGACCATCGTGGCAGAGGTAAAGTAGGCTCGTGTGTCTACGTCTATTCCGACAGTGAATATGTGATGGGCCCATACGATAAATCCTAGGAGGCCAATGGCCATTATAGCCCAAATTATTCCCATACATCCGAAAGGTTCTTTTTTCCCTGCGTAGTAGGCAACAATATGTGAAATTATTCCAAAGCCGGGAAGAATAAGAATATATACCTCTGGGTGGCCAAAGAATCAGAATAGGTGTTGGTAAAGAATGGGGTCTCCTCCTCCTGCAGGGTCAAAGAAAGTCGTATTTAGATTTCGATCGGTTAAGAGTATAGTAATACCGGCAGCGAGAACTGGGAGAGATAGAAGGAGAAGTACGGCAGTAATAAGAAGTGCTCATACGAACAGGGGTGTTTGGTATTGGGAAATAGCTGGAGGTTTCATGTTAATAATAGTGGTGATGAAATTAATTGCCCCTAAAATTGATGAAACACCTGCTAAGTGAAGTGAAAAGATTGCTAGGTCTACGGATGGGCCAGCGTGTGCTAAATTCCCTGCTAGCGGGGGGTATACAGTTCATCCTGTGCCTACACCGGCTTCAACAGCTGAGGAGGATAGGAGGAGAAGGAATGAGGGGGGCAAGAGTCAAAAGCTCATATTATTCATGCGAGGGAAGGCTATGTCGGGGGCGCCAATCATAAGGGGGATTAGTCAGTTGCCGAAGCCCCCAATCATAATTGGCATTACTATAAAGAAAATTATTACAAAGGCGTGTGCAGTAACAATAACGTTATAAATCTGATCGTCTCCAAGGAGGGAGCCGGGCTGGCTTAGTTCTGCTCGGATTATTAGGCTTAATGCAGTGCCTACTATTCCAGCTCAAGCACCAAATACCAGATAGAGGGTGCCGATGTCTTTGTGATTAGTTGAGAAGAATCAACGTGTGATTGCCACAGGTAGGGTGGCTGAGAACTAGGCGGTGGATTGTAGCCCCATAGACAGAGGTTTAAGTCCTCTTCCTATCAGCTCCGTGGTGTCGAACATATTAGATTGCAAATCTGAAGTGGCAGGCTAATCCCTGCCGGGGCTTTCCCCGCCTACTTATTTTGAAAATAGGCGGGGAAAGGTAGATAGATGCTCTCTGGTTTGGGCGCTTAGCTGTTAACTAAGATTTTGTAGGATCGAGGCCTTCCTATCTAGATAAGGTTTTAGCTTAATTAAAGTGTCTGTTTTGCATGCAGGAGATGTGGGGTAATATCCCGCAAGTCTTATCAGGAGCTGGGAGATTTTCACTCCCGCTGAGAGCTTTGAAGGCTCTTGGTCTTAGTACTATCCTAAGCTCCTAGATAATTATAAGTGTTGCGATAGCAGGGGTGAGGGGGAGGAGGCAGATAGTTAAGGAGGTTGTTGTGGCTAGAAGAAGACTAGGTTGAGAGGAGGGTAGACGCCAAGGGGGTGTGCTTGTAAGGTTGTTAGGGGAAATGGTGAGAACTATTGCGTATGACAAGCGTAGGTAAAAATATAAGCTGAGGAGTGCTGTAAGGGCGGCCAGGGTGGCGGTTAGGGCTAGGTCTTGCTTGGTTAGTTCTTGAAGAATAAGTCATTTTGGTATGAACCCGGTGAGGGGTGGGAGCCCTGCTAGTGAGAGAAGAACGAGGGGGGTTAGAGCGGTTAATGTTGGGTTTTTGGCTCATGATGTGGCCAGGGTATTGATGTTGGTAGACTTATTAAGCTTAAAGATTAGGAATATGGATGTTGTTATCACCAGGTATGTAAGGAGGGTTAGGAGGGTTAAAGAGGGGGAAAATTGAAGGATAATAATTATTCAGCCTAGGTGGGCGATGGATGAATAGGCTAGGATTTTTCGGAGTTGTGTTTGATTGAGCCCTCCTCAACCGCCAATGAGGGTGGATGTAAGGCCTAAGAAAATTAGGATATTTGAGTTGGTGGGTTGGATTTGAAGGAGTAGGGCAAATGGTGCAAGTTTTTGTCAGGTTGAGAGGATAAGGCCTGTAGTGAGATCAAGTCCTTGGAGAACTTCGGGGAGTCAAGCATGTAGTGGTGCTAACCCAATTTTAAGTGCGAGGGCAAGAGTGGCCATGGTAGCAGGTAAAGGGTGAGATAGCTGCAAGATGTCTCACTGTCCTGTAAGTCAGGCGTTTGTGATGCTTGCAAATAAAAGGGTGGCTGCAGCTGCGGCTTGTGTGAGGAAATATTTTGTAGTAGCTTCAACTGCTCGGGGGTGGTGGTGTTGTGCTATTAGTGGAATAATGGCAAGAGTGTTAAGTTCAAGTCCTATTCAGGCGAGTAGTCAGTGGGAGCTTGCAAATGTAATTGTGGTTCCTAGGCCTAGTCCGAAGAGAAGAATCACTAAGATGAAGGGGCTCATTAGTAAAGGAAGGGGTTTAACCAACATTTTTGGGGTATGGGCCCAAAAGCTTATTTAGCTGACTTTACTAGGAAGTGGTGTAGTGGAAGCACTAAGAGTTTTGATCTCTTTGGGTAGGGTTCAAACCCCTTCTTTCTAGGGAGCGGGAGGGATTTTAACCCTCATGATTCACTCTATCAAAGTGGTCCTTTAATTCAGGCACGGCTCCAGTTACAGTTGTGGGGGGAGTCCAGCTATGGCAATGGGGAGTGCTAAGTGTCAGATTACTAAGGCTAAGGTTAGAGGTAGGAAGTTTTTTCAGATTAAGTGCATTAGTTGGTCGTAACGGAATCGAGGATATGAGGCTCGTACTCAAAGGAACAGGACGGATAGGATGGTTGCTTTAAACATAAGGTTTGTTGTAGTGATTTCAGGTACTAGGTGAATTGTGGAGGCGCCTAAGAATAGTGTGGCTGAGAGTGTATTCATTAGAAGGATGTTTGCGTACTCGGCAAGGAAGAATAAGGCAAAGGGGCCTCCAGCATATTCTACGTTGAAGCCAGACACGAGTTCTGATTCACCTTCGGTGAGGTCAAATGGTGCTCGATTAGTTTCTGCTAGTGTTGAAATATATCATATTGCGGCTAAGGGTCAGGCTGGCAGGATGAGTCATGTACTTTCTTGAGCAATGCTAAATGTTTGAAGGGTAAAACCCCCCGTAAAGATGATAGCATTAAGTAAAATTAGACCAAGGCTGACTTCATATGAGATCGTTTGGGCTACGGCTCGAAGTGCACCAATTAAAGCATATTTTGAATTTGAGGCTCAGCCAGATCCCAGGATTGAATAAACGGCTAGGCTTGAAAGGGCAAGAATAAACAGGATACCGAGGTTTAGATCTGCTATAGGGAAAGGTATGGGCAGTGGGGTTCAAAGGGTTAATGCAAGGGTTAGGGCTAATATAGGGGTGAATAAGAACAAGATTGGGGAGGAGGTGGATGGTCGAACAGGTTCTTTAATAAATAGTTTTAGTCCGTCTGCAATTGGTTGGAGGAGGCCATAAGGTCCAACGACGTTTGGGCCTTTTCGTAGTTGTATATAGCCAAGGACTTTTCGTTCAACTAAGGTAAGAAGGGCTACGGCTAGGAGAATAAAAACTATTAGGATTAGGGGGTTCAGAATGGATGTAATAAGTGCTGTAATCATAGTTGAGGGGGGGACTTGAACCCCCGTGGAAAGAGTTTAGGTCTTTTGCAGTAGCCGGGCTCTGCCACCTTAACAGCTGTTTTCTTAAGCTTAGGGGTATGTCTTTTTGCCTATTTTAGTTGGTTTCCTTAGGTAAAGATGGGGCGTGTAAAGAACAGAGGCCCCCTCTTTTCGGTCCTTTCGTACTAGAAAAGATCATAACATAGATAGAAACTGACCTGGATTACTCCGGTCTGAACTCAGATCACGTAGGACTTTAATCGTTGAACAAACGAACCCTTAATAGCGGCTGCACCAWTAGGATGTCCTGATCCAACATCGAGGTCGTAAACCCCCTTGTCGATATGGGCTCTAGAAGGGGATTGCGCTGTTATCCCTAGGGTAACTGGGTTCGTTGATCGGACTTGTGCCGGATCATGTATTGGTTAGAAGTTCTATTACTTAGGGGTGTATTCCTAGGTTTTGAGAGGTAAATGTGCTCCCAGTCCACGTGGGGGTTATTTGTTTCCCCGCGGTCGCCCCAACCAAAGGCATGTAAAGCAGGAATTAATTGGTTTTCCTCTTCTTATTCTAAGGGCACTTAACATAATCTGCTTTTAAGCCTAAAGCTCCACAGGGTCTTCTCGTCTTATGGGCGTATCCCCGCTTCTGCACGGGGAGATCAATTTCATTGACAGGAGAAAGGAGACAGTTAAGCCCTCGTGATGCCATTCATACAGGTCTTCATTTAAAAGACAAGTGATTGCGCTACCTTTGCACGGTCAAAATACCGCGGCCGTTAAACATATAGTCACAGGGCAGGCGGGACCTCTTATAGGGTTTGTTTCAAGAGGCGATGTTTTTGGTAAACAGGCGAGGCTTATGTTTGCCGAGTTCCTTCTTTCTCTTTTTGTCTTTCCAGTTATGCACACCAGTGTGGGTTTAACGGTTGGTAATTGGATGTTTTTCTGGTTCTTTGTTTTTGATCCAGTGCCCTCTGGGTTTTGGGGCCGTTAACTTTCGGCGGGGGTTCGTTCCGATTTATGCGTGTGCAGGGAGAGAGGCGGTCCTCTCTTATTACTCATATTAGCATAATTGCTTCCATACTGGGATGGAGTAGCCTAATAGGAAAAGTGAGTTAAGATATGATTGTCCGGATCGAGGAGTAATATATGCTTGAGCTTTAACGCTTTCTGTATAGGTGGCTGCTTTTAGGCCCACTAGAGCATAAGTCTTAGGGTAGTATGATCTTTACTCTACTAATAAAGTTGTATCTTTGTTCAAAGGGGCTGTACCCCCTTTGACTAACTCCTTTAATTTCTCTTGTACCTGTTATTGATTTAGTCGAAGGTGGTGGGAGAATTTAAAGGGCTGAACTTCTATTCAGTTCTTAGGCAACCAGCTATAACTAGGTTCGGTAGGTCTGTCACCTCTACTCAAAGCTCTTCCCACTCTTTTGCCACAGAGACGGGGTTGCCCTATAAATAGGCTGTCTTGGAGTAGCTCACCTGGTTTCGGGAAATTAAACTATAATGCCTTTTGCTTAAGTTTTTCTTGCTAAATCATGATGCAAAAGGTACGAGGGCGGATCTCTGCTTTTCAATGCTTTACTGAGTTGTTTCATTATCTCTTTCAGCTTTCCCTTACGGTACTTTCTCTATTGCTTCTAAGATCCTTTTCCGTCTCCCGTACTTAGGAGGAAAAATGGTTTGTTTGTTATGTGAGGTATGTTTGGGATTATTAATAATGGTTTGTTGATGTTGAGGGGGTGAGCTAGCTGTTGGGCGTCAGGATGACCCGATTTGCACGGGGGCCTTCTCAGTGTAAGGGAGATGCTTTGCTAACTTAACTACATCCTGGTTTTTCCAAGTGCACCTTCCGGTACACTTACCATGTTACGACTTGCCTCCCCTTTACCTAATAGATGTATCATGAATCTAGTGTTTGTCGGTTCGGGGAGAGTGACGGGCGGTGTGTGCGCGCTTCAGGGCCAGTTTCAGTGGAACACTCTATTTTCTACTTACTACTAAATCCTCCTTCTAGTATAAATTTCATTATACTGTTCGTTTTCCCTGGGGCAGGGAATGTAGCCCATTTCTTCCCCTCTCATATGCTACACCTCGACCTGGCGTTTTGGGTTTTACTAATTTAGCTTACTATTATGCCTTCACAGGGTAAGCTGACGACGGCGGTATATAGGCGGAAATAACAAGGGAGGGTGAGGTTAAACGGGGGTTATCGGTTCTAGAACAGGCTCCTCTAGGGGGATCTAAAGCACCGCCAAGTCCTTTGGGTTTTAAGCTAATGCTCGTAGTCCCCTGGCGGATGGAGGGTGTATACTACCATCAAGGTTTAGGGCTGGGCATAGTGGGGTCTCTAATCCCAGTTTGTTTCACAGCTTTCGTGGGGTCAGGTGTAATAAAGCCACTTTCGTAGTGGGGCTTCCCTCTCTCGGAAACGTATGACAGTTCTGAGGGTGTTCGGCTTTAGTATTAAGGACTCCTTAACCACTCTTTACGCCGGTGTCTGTCAACTTGGGCCTCTCGTATAACCGCGGTGGCTGGCACGAGTTTTACCGGCCCTATTTGACTTTGACTAAGTCAAGTTTTCACTCATGGCTTAATGTTTATCACTGCTGAATTCCCTTGAGGGTGTGGCTAAGCAAGGTGTTGTGGGCTATATGTTTAATATGTGCCTGATACCAGCTCCTTGTTCTCGGGCGGAGAACTGTGGGCATTCTCACGGGGATGCGGAGACTTGCATGTGTAAGTTTAGTCAAAGTTGACAGTAAAGTCAGGACCAAGCCTTTGTGCTTGCGGAACCTTTCTAGGGTTCATCTTAACATCTTCAGAGTTATGCTTTAGTTAAGCTACGCTAAC